ATTCCCTATCCACAAGTTTGCCATTGTATTGATTGTACTGAAATAATTGTACTGGTGGAATATAGTATGAATACCTTGAGTTGAAAAGGTAGAAGTATAAAGAATAAGTAAGATGAAAAATGATTTCTTTATACACGAAGAAAGATTCTGATTTGATTGATATCAAATAATGAATTATTCATTCTTATTCATTCATTGAATGATAAATTACTACAAGGGAAGGAGATACACGATTTAAAAAATGGAAGATCCAATATTTCACAATTGTATCTAGAATCACTGGAAAAGTGGAAACAAGACCAGATATAATCTGATCATTCTGAGCCAATCCAAAATCGTTGTAGATCGAACCAATCATTAGTTCCCAACCATGGGTTGAGTGAAACCCGATCCATAAATCAGTAACTAAAAGAATTGAAAAAGCTTTGATTGTATCACTTAAGTTATAGAGAAATTCCTGAATCCAAGAATTTAGAATGAAAAGTTCTTCATTACCCAGAAAAAAATAACCACTTAGTATAGCGAAACATATTAGGTTTGTAGAGAAATGCAAAATTATATGGAAATGAGATTCATTTTGTCTTTGGACCAATTGTATTGTTTCCTTGTGCATTCCTATACGAAACCTTTGCATATGTGTCTCCGAGTACTCCTTTATCATTTCGTCCAACAGGAATAGTTCTTCTAATTCCATAAATTTTTCTAGAACATTTTTCTCTTGAATATCATTCAAAAGGATTTCGGATTGCCTGGTATTCCACCAATTAAGAACCCAAGTTTCTAGACATTTCTTAAATGAGAGAGAAACCCACCAGGGCAAAAAGAGTATAGACACAAGATATGGGAGGGAAGCCAATGCTTTCTTTTTTTTCATTCTGTATCCGTGATGTAAATTGTTAATGAACCTTTTTCATTCGTCGATTCTATCTCTGAGATTTCTATGAAGCACGAATTATATAACAAGAAGAAGGTATCGAACCTATGGATCTTTTCCTATTTTTGTTTTTGTGTAAGAATTGAGTCTTTAGGATCTAGAATAGAACATACAAGAAAGGCCCTTTTCGAATGAAAAAAAAGAAGTAAATATTCTTTCCATATTCCAGGAGATCGCAATTAGGCAAATTGTAACCGATTTCCCCTTCATTTATTCCTTTCGATGAATACTCCGAAAACCCATTTTGAACTAACGAATATAATTTGGATTTAAAGACGAACTCTACCAGATCTTTTAATTCTTTTATTTCTATTTTTAATTCAAAAGATTTCACTGTCTAACCGCAGCGCGGAGATAGGGTATCAATTCAAAGGACGAATTATGTTTTACGAAAACAAAAGACATGTTAGGATATTTGATGAATCTACACTATACGTATTTAGACCTTTTGATAGTATAAAGAGTGAAGCTGGACGACATGTGTATGCATATACAAAATAGTTTTTGTGTACAAATCTCCTTAATCTATTTTTTTTTTTCAATATATTTTATTTGATTAATTCTATTAGATTTTTAGGTTTTATTAATATTGTTCCATATACGTTCTCCTGATAGATGTATTAAGTTCCTTCTCTCATGCTGATATTTATTCTTTAGTTTCTTTAGTTCATTTCAAAATACTTCAATGGGGACGCGCAAGAAATAGGCCAATTCGGCAGCTTTTTGTTCAATTTCTCGTGGAGTCAAATTCTCATCAGTACGGGTCAACGGAATGGCTCCTTGGCCCCTGATTTCCATATAAAGGACACGACGAGGAAAAAGACCCTCTCTCACCTCCATTCTGATTGATTGGATATCTTTCAGAAAGATACGAAGGAAGATGCGACGATTTATTCCAGGAAATCCCCAACGAAAAAGGGACATTATCCCTTCTTTTCTATCAAATCGGTCATAACCACTACCTACATTCCATGAAATTGTGCACCACAAATAAGAACTAATGAATAGACCTGCGATTCCATAGAAAGACATCACGATCCCTTGGGGAAAAAAAAGAATTTGCTGAGACGGAAATACGGATATCAGATTTTTACCAAGATAACTGGAAGTTCCAACCACTAAGAATCCTAGTGAACCTAAAAAAAGGATACAGGCCCAGCAAAAATTACTTGTTTTTCGAGACCCCGTTATAAGTTCTATCCATATATGTTCTGATCGCCAGTTCATACTATACTAGATCCAGTTGCATTCGATTGGAATTGATAGAATAACCCAAATGGATTTGACTCGACTTTTATTGCTTGATCCCTAAGTAACTTTCATTAACTAGCAGCATTCCGGCAGGAACCATTAGAAATAATTGGTTAGATACATTGAGTTTCTATTTCAAAGATTTTTCAAAAAAGATTTGTGGATCATTTTGAATTTAATCATTTAATTGATTAAGCTATAACTGCATATACATGCATTAATGCGTATATTATCCATCGATATACATAACAACGGTATACATAACAAAACAACTCTTACATTTGTTTTCGTAAAGTCCACATAGCATATATCCTACCCTATTACATTAAAAAAAAAGTATCTGTATGATGATCTAGTGTTGAAATAAATTTATGAGATTTGGTCCCATCATATTTAGACAATCTTATTTCTTTGAACATAAAGAGATAAAGAAGCCATTGCGATTGCCGGAAAGACTAGGCCCACTAAAGGAACAAAAATAGAGGGAAAGTTCAAATCTATCATAGAATGGGTACCTCGATTTCATATTTCTATTATAATTATAAAGATATCTTATGATAAGTCTATCTATTAGAAATAAGATTCATATAATATTCATATGAAATATTTCATAATCAATAATGAATGTAGAACTAAACGAAGCGTACTTATTCCTCTTTATACACGAATATGTATGAGAATCCTGCTTTCATAAATTGGATTCTTCTTCTCCCATCCTTATCTTCATCGTCTTTCTATCTTTCCTTTCAAAACACCTTTTTTTGAAAAGAAAGATAGAAACGAGTTTCTTAGGAGTTTCCTACTTTAACCAATCTTATCCAACAAACATGGATTCCTAGTGAAAAACGGGAGTTCTCGCTAAATAGAAAGAACTTCTATATTCTGATTATTTTTTATTTGAATATTTATTTATTTTGAATCTTCATTCAAGGGAAGGAACCCGTGTAGCTGAAATAACTCATTCAGAACACCTTTTAAAAGATTACGTGGTACGATTGGGTCGAATAAGCCCTTATGGAATAAATACTCAGCCGTTTGTGAACCGTCAGGTACTGTCTTTTTCAATGTTTGTTCAATTACTCTTTTACCCGCAAACGCAATGTAGGCATTAGGTTCAGCAATAATGATATCTCCCAACATACCAAAACTTGCTGTAACTCCGCCAGTTGTAGGAGATGTAAGGATTGATACATAGAATAACTTTGTATTTGATTGATAATCATATAAAGCAGAAGATATTTTAGCCATTTGCATCAAGCTCAAACTCCCTTCTTGCATGCGTGCTCCTCCAGAAGCACACATAATAATGATAGGTAGAGATCGATTAGTAGCATACTCAATCAAACGGGTGATTTTCTCACCTACTACGGATCCCATACTACCTCCCATAAACTGAAAATCCATAACTCCCATTGCTATGGGAATACTATTTAGTTGACCTACACCCGTTTGAACAGCTTCAGTTAAACCCGTTTTTATTTGATAAAAAGAGATGCGATCTATATAAGGTTCCTCCTCTGAATGAAATTCAATGGGGTCCATAGAGACCATATCTTCGTCCATAGGCTCCCAAGTGCCAGGATCAATAAAGAGTTCGATTCTATCTGAACTATTCATTTTCAAATGATATCCGCAGTGTTCACAAATATTCATTTTTGAACTAAAAAATTTTTTATAATTTAATCCATAACAATTCTCACATTGAACCCATAACTGTTTGTATTTTGTATTTATATCGAAATCATTAGATTTTTCTCTTATATTGAAAGAACTGCTACTAGTTTTGACACTAGGATTTCCACTTTCAATACTATTTGTACTTTCCGCACAAATGAAACTAGAAATGTAACTGTCGATACCACTGTAAATGTCACTATTAAGACTGATTTCAAAACGAAGATAACTGTCAATGCAACTATTAATATGATTATTCCAATTAGATTGAGTATCATACATGGAATAATAATAGTAGTAATTAGTACTATTAGACCCACTATTCAAATAACTAGGAAAAAGAATTTCTAGTTCACTCAAAAAAGAGCTAGCATTGTCAAGATCGTCAATATCAAAAATATGATTGTCAATATCAAAATATACAGAATAAGTGTCACCATTACTATTTCTAACTAAAAAAGTATGATCAGAGATCAAACTCCAAATATTCCTGCTATCAAATAAATAATTTAGATAATGAATATTACTGAAACTATAACTGTCCCTACTAGGAATCTTTTTCTCCGCATCATTTAGAAGAGTTTCTTCACTTCCACTGGTATGTCCAAGAGCATCAAGACTATCCATTGATTTACTTAGTCCACACCTATGTTCTAACTTCTTGTTAGACAACATCGAATTGAACCAACATTTTTCCATAGATTCTTTCTGCCCCCTATTTTAGGAAAACCTAATACTAATAGATGAATAGTCATTCAATGAAGAAAAAATCATTTTACTATTTCTTTTTTCTTTCTCATCAGAATTCCAATGAAGCATATGATCCAATCATTAAGATTGTTAATGAAAAACGAGTGAGTCTTGAAAATAAAGGATTCTCCTTTTGAAGAATCTGGTGAATTATTTCAATATTATGATAGTGATTATAATAGAATCTTTTCCTTAAAAAAAAAGATAAAAGATATATAAAGACAGGTTTCTCTCATGTCAAACTTTCAATTCTCATCAAAAAGATATATAGTTGTTTCTTCCCATAAAGTAAAAAGGAATTCTCGTCTCGTAGAATATCGTGTCATATAATCAAATAATAAAATGAGTCTCTATTACAACAGGGAACGAAAAAGACAATATACAGGATAGG